AGAACAACTTAAACAAAAAAAAAAAAAAAAACCGCAATATGAAAAAAAAATAAGCCAAAAGCTACCGGCATCAATATAGTCCACCCCAACATCATAAGTTGATCATAACGATACCGCGGTAAAACACCACGAATCAAAACAAAGCAAAACAACACACAAATCACTTTTAATAGATACACAAACAAAGAAAAGATTCCCAAATCAGGAAAAACTCAGCCACCTAAAAACAATATTGCTATGACATTCGAAAATAAAATAATTGTGGCATACTCTGCAAGAAAAAACAGCGTAAACATAAATCCGGAATATTCAACATTATAACCAGATACAAGTTCAGATTCGGCTTCTGGCAAATCAAAAGGAACACGATTAGTTTCGGCCAAAATGGCAATAAAAAATAATACGAAAAAAGGAAACATCGTTAATATAAACGGACAATCGCGTTGCATTTCGACAATATCCGTCAAATTATATGACTGAGAGATAACAACAGTTAATAAAAACGAAACACCCATAATAATTTCATAAGAAATTACCTGAGCCGCAGCGCGTAACGACCCAAGAAACGCATAACGCGAATTGCTCGACCAGCCAGCCCCTAATATGCTATATACATTAAGCGAGCTAATCATAAAAATAAAGACTAGCGCTAAATCAATATTGGCAACGACAACACCGTTAATTGGAACAACTAATCAACCGCACAAACTCAAAAAAAACATAAAAATGGGTGAAAAAACAAATAAAAATTTACTTGCACGATTAGGAATTGTAGTTTCTTTCAAAAACAACTTAAGACCATCGGCAATGGCTTGTAAAATACCCATAAACCCAACAAAATTAGGACCTTTACGACCTTGCACGGCAGCCAACACCTTACGTTCAAATACGGTAAAAAAAGCAATCGATAGTAATACCGCAAGAATCAAAAGCAAGGCAAATACTAACGATAGGAGCCATCCTATCGACGAGTTATCACTTAAGAAAAACGATGACACCATTCTTTTAAAAAAAAGAAATTAGGAATTTCGCCAGCGTTCGTATAATTCTAGCACAAATTGGCTGAATTTTTTAAATTGTTGTTTTAAACTGTTAATTAAATTGATAATGTAGTCCATCATTAGTTTCATTAATACATTAAAATTAGGGAGAATCCCTATTTGGTTGTGTTGCACCAAAATTTAGAATCACAATACGCAGAAAACAAAATAAAATTTTTTGTCCAGCAGCAGGTTCCCCTACCACTACCTTGTTACGACTTCACCCCAGTCACCTATCTAGTTGTCGATACCAGTAACACACATAACATGAACTTATTAAGGAATAATCACTTCGAAACATGTGACTTAATATCTTCAAACCAAACAAGCTTCCATGGCGGGACGGGCGGTGTGTACTAAGATCGGTCTTAATATTCACCGCAACATTCTTTTTTGCGATTACTAGCGATTCCGGCTTCATATTTTTATTTCAAAAAATAATCCGAACTAGGGTAGATTTTAGAGATTTACTCCGCCTCACGGCATTGTTTCTCATTGTAGCTACCGTTGTAGTACGTGTGTAGCCCAATCTATAAAGGTCATATTGACTTGACATACTCCTCATCCTCAAAAGCAGTTTTCACTGTTTTCATTCCTAATCTAATTAGGAACAAGGGTTGCGCCCGTTCATGGAGTTAACCACACATCCTAAGACACGAGCTTACGACAGCCATGCAACGCCTGGCACATAATTAGTCCAAATTGACCACCTCAATCCAGACTACGAGTTTTGTATAACCGAAAATGTGCACAAAGATTGGTAAGGTTTTTCGCGTATTATCGAATTAAACCACATACTCCACCGCTTAAACGATCTTCCGCCAATTTCTTTGAGTTTTAACCTTGCGGCCGTAGTCCTCAGGTGGAATATTTTCGCGTTAGCTTAGTCATCCACTATCTAAATGGACGATTAATATTCATAGGTCAGGGCATGGACTACCAGGGTCTCTAATCCTGTTCGCTCCCCATGCTTTCGTACCTCAGCGTCAGTATAAAAATGGAAAGCAGCCGTCGCCTATTGTTGGTCCCCCCAATCTCAAACGAATGTCACTTCTAAACTGGAGGTACCGCCATCCCCTTTTTAACTCTAGTCATATAGTATTATAAAAAGATATAGCTTTTTTTTATAACTTAAATAACCGCCTACGTACCCTTTACACCCAGTCAATACGAATAACACTTGCCCTCTCCGTTTTACCGCGACTGCTGGCACGAAGTTAGTCAGGGCTTTTTACTCGGGTACCGTCATTATTATCCCCGAGCTTAGTACTTTACAACGTTTAGTGGTCTTCTTCATACATGCGAAATTGCTGGATCAAGCTTTCGCTCATTGTCCAAGATTCCCCACTGCTGCCTCCTCAAAGAAGACGGGCGGTCTTTCAGTCCCGTTGTGGCTGATCATTCTCCCAAACCAGCTAAACATCGCGGGCTTGGTAATCCGTTACATCACCAACTGCCTAATTATGTATAAGGTCTAGCAACACCGATATTAATCTTTCAGGGGAATTTTATGCCCATTAATGCTACTTCGATCCTCATATGTTACTCACCAAGACACCACTATGCATAATAAAAATATGCATCGTTCGATTCGCATGTGTTTAAGCCTTTCGCTAGCATTCACTCGGAGCCAGAATCAAACTCGTTATTAAATTAGAAAATACAAAATAGTTATATTTAACCCAAAAAGGCTTCTTTGTCTTGTAAAAGTATACTCCCTGTGGGATTTGAACCCACATCTTTGGAACGAAAATCCAAGGTCCTACCAGGTTGAACGAAGAGATCTTAGAGTAATAGGACTCGAACCTATATTGATGGAGTCGAAATCCAACGCCTTACCAATTTGGCTATACTCATCAATGCGACAGGATTTGAACCTATACCGCCTGTACCCAAAACAGGTACGCTACCAAGTTACGCCACGCACTGAAGAGAATAACAAACAATTACAAGGGGAACAGGACTTGAACCTATATTACCGACTTTGGAGGACGGCGTTTTACCGATTAAACTATCCCCAACCAACACTTAATTTTGATGGAGGTAGGATTCGAACCTACGAAGCGCAACGCAAAGGGTTTACAGCCCTTCCCCTTTGGCCTCTTGGGTACTCCCTATCACAAAAAACACGAAAATTTAATAACCGTGTTTTTTAGTTTTTTTATTAAAAAGCATGGCGACCATTAGGAATAACACCACTATAGCACCGCCATACACGCTGATCAATAAAAAACCGAGATACGAAAGGTTCATTCCTATAAGAAAAAAACCACAAAGCGTAATAATAGCTAAAAAAAAGAAAAGAGAAGCAATTGGCGAGGCTATAACCAAACAAATGAAAAAAAATCCAACTAACAGAATAAATAAACAGGTAAGAGAATGCATTTAACTTCGTTTTAGTAATAACCAATTATAGTAATCGGCTGGCTCAACTACACAAATTTCTATAGGCATAAAGGCATGGTTTACGCCACAAAGCTCACTACATTGGCCATAATAACGGCCGCATTCCATTACAAAAGCGCTCGTTTGATTTAAACGACCAGGAACCGCGTCCATTTTTATACCAAAAGACGGGACTGCCCAACTATGTAAGACATCGGTAGACGTAATCAAAAAACGTATATTTGTTTCTTTGGGTAAAATTAACGGACAATCCGTCTTTAATAGCCGTAAATCGCCAACACTCAAATCACTATCTGGAACCATATAGCTATCAAAAGCAATAGATTCTCCTCCTACAAGTGGACGCAAATCGGAATACTCATACGACCAGTACCACTGATGGCCTATTATTTTAACCGTTACGGAAGGTTCTAAAAGCTCATCCATTGAATATAGTAAAGCAAAAGAAGGAATTGCAATTATAATTAAAATAAGCGTCGGAATAACCGTCCAAATAACTTCCAAATTTAAATTATGTGTTACACGATATTGACGATTCGAAATTAAATAGGTTAACCACTTTAGCTTATTAACGCGTTCTGGACGAAACTGTAGTCATTCAATAGTAAAAGAAGACAAGGGCGTTCGTAAAAATTTAAAACAGTTTGAAGTCGACACACCCCACACCTGTACAAACTTATCGGATCCGTTTTCATCCAGTATATAGACAAACGTTTTGGAAGAATTAAACCGGGACAATAACGTTCAGATATGAGCTTGAACACATCAATCGTATCATAGAGCAATTTTAGGTGCCAACGTAGGGCTTAGCGTCGTAAAATCGAAAAGTAGCAGAATTTTACGACTACAATATAAACAAAAAAAAAACAAACGACTAATGATAAAATTTGGTACAAAAAGCAAATATTTGTTTAAAATATAAAGGTTGTCGTTATAAAAAGAAAAATGATAAAGAATACTCAATAATAAGAAAAAAACGGCAGCAAAAATAACACACAAAAAGAACATAATATGGTTATGTAAACTATGAATACCAAAAGCAATAGGGGTAGCTGGATCGGATAAATTTAATTGATACCGGTCCAAGGAACGTGTGTTGTCAAAAAAGTTTACTGAGTGTACGAACCGACAAGATACAAAATTATAAAGATTCGTAAGACTTATGCAGGGCATATAAAAAATAAAATTAGGTTTAAAAAAAAAGGCAAATGTATTCAAATTTAAAGGGTTCATTACGGCTTCAAAATAAATATTCTACAGAGAAAAACAGAAAAAATAAAAATACAAAAATCAAATTTTTCCCAATTACAAAGACCATCCATTACTAGCTTTAGATCTTATAAGGGGCTGATAATCTATCAGTAGAGAAATAGAATAAATAAAAAACATTTTCTCGCTTATATGCTTTCAGCGATTCTAAATTTATGTTTAGCTTTTCAGCTTACCATTTAGTAAAATAACTGAAGTACCAGTGACATACACACCCCAATCCTCTCGTACGAGGGATATAGTTTTATTATTCTAAAATAAGTAAAAGATAGGAACCGAACTGTTTCACAACGTTCTAAACCCAACTCACGTACCACTTTAATGGGCGAACAGCCCAACCCTTGGAACCTCCTGCAGCTCCAGGATGTGATGAGTCGACATCGAAGTGCCAAACAAACCTGGAAATATGGACTCTAAAGATTTATTAGCCTGTTATCCCTGACGTACCTTTTATCCGTTGAGCAATAGCCTTTCCACACAGCACTATTGGATCATTATGATCGACTTTCGTCTCTGTTCGAAGTGTAATTCTCACAGTTAAGCATAATTTTACCATTAAATTCAAAATATACCTTTATACATCTTCGTTACATTTTAGAAGACAACCACCCCAGTTAAACTAACCACACTGGATTTTTTATGTGACTATACAGAGATTTGTTCCGCAAAACTCTTATTTCATCGACGCCTCATCAAAGTTACTTGCGTAACGTGAGTTATAAGCATAAGAGTTATTCTACATAAACACAACAAACGTACAATCCCGTGTTATAGTAAAGGTGTACAGGGTCTTTCCGTCTACTTACTATTAATATTGCATCTTCACAACAAATTCAGTTTCACTAAAGCAACACTGGAGACAGTGGGGAAGTCGTTACATCATTCATGCAGGTCGGAACTTCAAAATCAACTTACTCTTCCTTTCACAAGGAAGTTTAGACTATTTCATCATCCCGATACTATACCTTAGAAATTCTTTTATAAATAAATTTTAACAACGCTGCCTTACTTACTTTGCGCTTTCCTTGATTAAGCTCATAAACCCGCTCAATAATCTCGGATAAACCCTTATAATTCAGGTGCTCCTTTTTCGACATCAGTTCGATAATTTGGCAAAAAAATGTAAAATCAATTTGTTTCTTCGTTCTTAGTGGATACTTTACAAAATGCGGTATTATATTATACTTTAACGCATCAAAGTTACGCGTTTCATATTTTCACGTACCATCATGTTTGTCAAACCTGAGACTCCCACAACCAAAATATTGTCTAATTTGGTCTAGACATTGAAAATTAAGCCCGTCTTTGTCTTTTCGTTGCGAAATACTAAAGCTCGGACGAACTTCAAGGCCTACTGTTAACTTTTCACGAAAATTTAAACTAACACAAAAACATCCTTCACCATCAACAAACCCACTTACTCAAAAAGGATCAATCTTTAATTGTTTATTATTTATTTTCATTTTTTTCGGTAATAAGAAAGAATTATTTATAAAATTTACTTCATAGTATAGTTTTCAAAAATCGGGAGCTGGCGTATTATTCTTCTTTTTAGAAAAATCTCCTCTTTCGAGTCAGTCGTTACGGGTACCTTTCGGTTTCCCACGGAATCATCTACACATAGCAGAGTTTTTCCGTTATTAGCCAGTTTACATGTGATGCATTACTGCACCAATCGGGCAAGTTCCTTTGTTTACCCGACAGGGAATTTCGCTACCTTAGGACCGTTATGGTTACAGCCGCCGTTCACCAATCCTTTACTCACAAGCAATAACTCGTTTGTTTATCTAATGGTACCGGGCAGATGTCAGACTCTATACATCATTTTTCAATTTAGCAGAGTCCTGTGTTTTTATTAAACAGTCGCTACCCCCTATTCTGTTACGCACACATAGATTAACTCTATGCAAGCACCCCTTTTCCCGAAGTTACGGAGTCAATTTGCCGAGTTCCTTCAGCGTTGTTCTTTTAATCATCTTAATATACTCTATCAAAATACCTGTGTCGGCTTTAAGTACGGTTTTTTTTATGAGACAGCTTTTTCTAGTATTTATTTAGCCACGTAAGCAATTAGTTTAGTAAACATGAATAAATAAAAAGTCACTTTTCTCAAAAGGTCAAACATTTTATTATTAACACGGGCACTTAGTGATAGAACACTAAATCCAAACCCATAGTTGCCTAACCAATAACCCATCTAGTCTTATTTTATAAATAGAGAACTATTAGGGACCGACTAACCCGATGAAAGTTACTTTACATCGGAATCCTTACATATTTGATGAGGTTGTTCTTCACCAACCTAAACGTTACTCGTGTCAACATTATCACACCATATACTTTTCCTATCGGAAATACATCTCTTTAATGATCGTTCTACTACCTTGCCTCTACTTAATTTTATAATCAAAGCAACCTTAGCTTAAGTAAAAATCTTAGTCCTGTTACATTTTCAGAATTATTTAAATTCTAGGATTGACGAGCTGTTACGCTTTCTTTAAAGGATGGCTGCTTCTAAGCCAACTTGCCAATTCTAATCATCCAAAATTCTTTTTTTACACTCAAATTTTTTTATGGACTTTAGCCGAAGGTCTGGGCTGTTTCCCTTTTGAAAAAATAGACCTTTGCGCCTATATTCTGCTTGGTAATTAACAATTTGAAATTATTTTTAGTTTAACCAACATTGGTAAGGCTATTAACCCCCCTCAATTGGTAAGTGCTATACCCACTTCAATCTTTTATTACCAAACTACCTCAATAGATTTCGTAGAAAACTAGCTATATCCGAGTTTGATTAGCCTTTCACCCCTAGCTACAAATCTTCCCAGTATATTGCTACATACACGGGTGCAATCCTCCGATACGTTTTTAAAATATCTTCAATTTGTTCATAACTAGATCACTCGGTTTCGAGTTTGAATAAAACAACTCCATTCCCCGTTAGGGAATTACTTTCATTACTTCTATACAAATTGCTATTTTATTCAATTTGTTGACCCATTATGCAAAAGGTACATTATTCTTTTAAAGAATAATTGCTTCTAAAGTAACCAATTTCAAATTCTATTTCACTTTTATTTCTTTTCATTTTTCCCTCACGGTACTTTGTTCACTATCGGTTTATGTATTCATATTTCAGACTTGGAAGATGGACTCCCTCTTTCAAATGAACAAATCCTGCATCATTTTACTCATTAAGCTTATAGTTTATTACAAAAAAACGGGACTTGAACCAACCTACGGTCTGAATTATACTCAGTTTGTTCATAATTAAAAGCTTAAAGGTCTTATCTGCGTTTACTCACCGTTAATTACAGAATCTCTATTTGATTTGTTTTGCCTCTGGCTAATAAGATGTTTCAGTTCGCCAGGTTATACAATATTTCTAGTTCTAGGTTTCCCTTATAAGAAACTTACATTTCAAAGCATGAAATATTTCTCAATGTAAATAGTTTCGTCATACCTATACGTCTTTAAATACATAACCGCTCAAATCCATTGGTTACACTACACTTTTGTATTTCATTACAAATTATAACAATCATTGACCATTACTTTAACCTAAACATTACAAACTAAAACAACATGGGTGCATCAGGACTCGAACCTGAAACCGATGATTTAAGAGACCATCGCTCTACCAATTGAGCTATACACTATTATAACACTACTATATAAACATACACTATGATTAGAAAGACAAGACAATAAAAACCATAAGGACATAAGAACAAGAAAACCTCCCCCAAGGAGGAGGAATAGCATACCTACTATTCCCCCTCCCCTTATATACAGACTATTTAATTCAAAAAAACAATTTTAATACAAAAAAAAACCTAAATACAAAATAACGCGGTCGAACAAACTATGTCTCGATAATAATCATCGGACATCAAACGATCAAAGATTAACGGAAAGCCCTCTACACCAAGCCAAAGGTTTCACTGGTTATGGTCTCATGTAGCTAACAAAAGACGTAGCCAGCGACGCAAACTTAAGAACTCGGCGTTGCTCAGCAAGTCTTCGTCATCATATTCATCCTGATACAATTCCTCTAAAGCGTAGAGCACCAGAGCCGCCTTAGATAAACCACCACCAGTAAGAGAGGCTGACAAAATCTCTGTGTGGTACTCTTCGAAAATTCGAACAAGCCAATCAATAATATCAGGGTTATGGGCCGCAGCCTGCTGCCCCAGATCGCCACCACCTAAATCATTAACTGAAAAACTTCCAGTACGAAAGGAATTCGACCACGAAAAATATCCTATGCCTACAAACGCCACGGTCAAAACGGACACATAGCACAAAACTGGATGCGCACCAATAAAATCCTGAATGTTTTCAAATAAAGAATACCAGAAAGGGGGTGTTGTATCTTGTTCCGAGATTTTTAGTAGAAGCTGTGATTTATATAAATTATACGCCTCCTTAAGCGCCTCCATTTTATCAAGCGGTTTTATTATTGCTTCTACCTCCGCTTGGTTATAATAAGGGCTCTCAAAGATATTATCAGCGATTGCCCACTTTTTTCATTCATGGGTCAATTGGTCAAAGGACCAAATTTTTTTAATGCATAACAATCAATCTTGAAATAAAACATCTTGCAATAAGGTCTCCTGAACACCCATACGTGTAATTAACCGATAAACATAGCCACCCACCACACTCATAAACAAACCCAATCCAACACTTCCCAGACGAAACTTCAAATAAGAAAGAACGCACAACAAACAAAAGGCAAAAAGGGATCCAAATAGAATCGGATAAGACTGTATCTCAATGTCAACACAACTATTATTGGCTCAAAAATATGACAAAACAATCACCAACGTAAATATGAGAAGGGGTATATAAAAGTACAGTTTAAAAAAAAGTAAAAATGTATTCAAATTTAAAGGGTTCATTACGGCTTCAAAATAAATATTCTACAGAGAAAAACAGAAAAAATAAACTAATATGGTAAAAAAACTCACGATACGGACATTAGACAACGAAAGAAAAAATAACAGAGAATTAAAAACCAAGTCAACTGAAGCAGGACCAATACCAGCCCCACCCTCAGCCCAGACGCTCACGCTCTACGGCAGCTTCCCCCCATTTAGCCCAAGCGACCCAGTCCTTGTCCTTAAAATGTCAGCGAAGGAAACGCTCTAGTTTGTCTGAAATAGGAACATAGTGTTCAGTAAATACAGGCCCATGAACAAAAACCCCGGGTGGTTTCATAGGCAGAGGACCAAACTCTTCTTCAATAACGTGAATAAGGCTCATTAGGAAACAGTATCCGCGAGAATCAAACCCTAGCGCATTCGTATTAAAATCACCTCTGGCTACTGTTTCAGCAGTCGCCTCACTACCATGACTGTGAGCCTCTGCCACAAACCGTTTAAATACTCGTTTAAATCAAAAATAATATTCGGCTTTTTCCGCCCTGCTCAACCCGTCCTCATCCGGTAGAACAGGACATCCATCTCAAGAACTAAAACTGTGCCAAGCTAAGTAACCAGCTGGAATCAAGACCGCCAAAGTCAACACGCCACACAAAATGGGATTTTCACATACAAAAGCAGAAATACGACCTAGAATACCGAGATCCGGAGCAGCGGACACAACTTTGTCCTCCACAAGACGGCTCTCTAGATTGGCTTTGTAGGTACCATAAACCTCCCTAAGCGAAGCCATCTTATCAAGAGGGGAGATAAGCTGATCAACTTCAGCCATATCATAATACGGATTAGCGGCTAAATTGTCAGCCTCAGACAATCTCGCCCACTCGATTTTTAGTTGCTCTAGCGACCAGCTTTTTGTAATTATTAAAAAGCGATCACTATAAAGAATATCTTCTAGTAAAGATTCCTTAAGCTTTGCAACTGCCACAATCCGGTAACAATAGGTTACCGGGCTTATAAATAAACTACTAAGACATACCACAGCTGTTTTCTTGGCTCGTTCCACAAATAAAAACAATAAGAAAAAAATAGAAAGCGCCGTTAGCCAAACAAACAGAGGCACATAAGTTTTGATATCCCCTGAATAGCTAGATAACCCCTCGACTATTGTACAATAAAAAAAAAGCGTAAAAACTATAGGGAAAATAATTAATATAAATTTAGGTTTTATTATAAGTTCATTTAACTTCATTTTTACATTTAGTTGCAAGTTTAAAAATTAAGCTAGAATCCTAGCCCGCTTGAAACTTACGCGGGCTAGAATTTTTTAAGATTAGCGATATCATACTCTTTAAACAATTTGACGAGCGCGACGAGACTCAGTTCGAATCAGTTTTTGAATCTGAATTTGAACTCGACTAGATTGTGGACGATAGAACGACGCAAAAATTAAAAAGAAAAAAAAGAATATACTTGATAAAGATATGAGCGAACCAAGAGAAGCTCATTGATTAAAAACTGCGTAAACGTCTGGATAATCTGGAATTCTTCGTGGCATACCCGCCAACCCTAAGAAATGCATTGGAAAAAAGGTTACATTAACCCCGATAAACATTGACCAAAAATGAATTTGACCGTATTTTTCACTGTAAGGATAACCTGTAATCTTCCAAAACCAATAATAAAATCCGGCAAAAAACGCAAACACGGCACCCATCGACGACACATAATGAAAATGAGCTACAACGTAGTAAGTGTCATGCAATACGACATCCAGACCAGCATTTGCAAGAGCAACTCCGGTCAGGCCACCAATTGTAAATAAAATAATAAATCCAAGAACAAATAATAAAGGTGTTTTAAACCGTATATTACCAAAAGCAAGAGTCGCAATCCAACTAAAAATTTTTATACCAGTAGGAACAGCAATAATCATAGTTGCTGCTGTAAAATACGCGCGTGTATCTACATCTAGACCAACGGTATACATATGATGAGCTCATACAATAAAACCAAGGATTCCTATAGAAACCATGGCATAAACCATACCAATATAACCAAAAATTTGTTTATCAGAAAATGAACAAATTATTTGGCTTACGATACCGAAACCAGGCAATATTAAAATATAAACTTCGGGGTGACCAGAGAATCAAAATAAATGTTGATATAATATAGGATCACCTCCACCGGAAGGATCAAAAAAAGTAGTATTGAAATTACGATCAGTTAAAAGCATTGTTATTGCGCCCGCTAACACAGGAAGCGACAATAATAACAAAAAGGCTGTTACCAACACAGCCCATACAAACAAAGGCATGCGATGTAAAATCAAATTAGGTGAACGCATATTATAAATTGTTGTTATAAAATTAAGCGCACCTAAGATAGAAGACGCACCCGAAAGATGCAAACTAAAAATTGCTAGATCAACAGATGCACCCGAGTGTGCTGCAATATCACTTAGTGGCGGATAAACGGTCCAACCTGTTCCTGCTCCTAGTTCTACAAGTGAAGACAAAAGTAACAGAGCTAAGGACGGGGGAAGTAACCAAAAACTAACATTATTCAATCGTGGGAATGCCATATCTGGTGCACCTATCATTAAAGGTACAAACCAATTACCAAAGCCACCGATTAGCACTGGCATTACAAAAAAGAAAATCATTAAAAAAGCATGAGCAGTCACAATTACATTATACAATTGGTAATTGGTTCCAAGAATTTGAGGACCAGGAAATGCTAGTTCTATCCGTATAAGGACTGAAAAAACTGTTCCTAAAATTCCGGAAAAGGCTCCAAACAATAGATATAAAGTACCTATTGTTTTATGATTTGTTGACCAAAATCATTTTGTATTATCATTTAATTGTATATTATGATTTAAAGCTTTCATTGCTAATTTGGTCAAAAACAAGCTCGACCTACCGGTGTCTGAGCACAGGTCTTTGCTTGAGATAATAATACTAATTCTACCAATCAAAAATAAAACTAACCAAAGTGTAATTTGTTGCAATTCCACGAAAATATTAAGACACGGGAAGGATTCGAACCTCCATTTTCAGATAATGAGCCTGATGTGCTATCCATTACACCACCGTCAATCTATAGACAAACCAAACATTACGACTACTGTAGACCTAGATGGATTCGAACCAACGACTTTACGCTTATCAAACGTACACTCTACCAACTGAGTTATAGGATGCAACATAACAATGGGTAGGCGAGTAATGAGAATCGAACTCATCTCTTCGGTGCCACAAACCAACACTCTACCAACTAAGCTATACTCGCCCCTGTTTTTCATATTTTTGTTGTACCCTCTCCCCTACCCCCGGGACTAGCCCGGTCACCCACGTCGAGACAAGCTTGACCATTACTTTAACTTAAACCTTGCAACCATAAGAATAGCGGCAATGGGACTTGAACCCATACGGTAATACCAACTGCTTCTAAAACAATCCTGTCTGCCATTCCAGCATACCACTACCACACTAGAATAAGGGAAAACCAAGCACCTCTAGGGAGGAGGAATAGCATACCTACTATTCCCCCTCCCCTTATATACAGACTATTTGATTCAAACTATATAGCTTTATGACAAAAAAAAGAAACTATCCTGGAAAATAATAACAATACAAAAAAAGAAGATGGGCACAAAAAAAATATAAAGACCCCAAAACACACTTCCCAGCTAAAAACTCTTGTCACCATCAGATGTTTGCATATCAATTATTCAACCAAGGATAGAATCCTGGTAATCAATCATACTTATAAATTAAATACTTGATATAAGCTAAGAGGAAATAAGGCATAACGTAATCGATCAAAAAAAAACTCCATAACAAGAAATTTCAAGTAAAGAACAAACAAGTGGACGGATTATCCCAACAAGACCCAACAAAAGCAATAACAATGTCCAAAGCTTTGTTTACATATATCACAATGTAAGGAAGCGGCTCAATAATATTAGGTTCATATATTACAGGATTCTCCGGGAAAACGAAACGCTTACTCTGACAAAACAGAGCCAACTCCTCATCAGTCACATCAGCCGACACTTTATAGTCTTGAGCCTGTTCGAAGGCGGCTCTTCTTTTCTCTTCCTCCTCAATCTCACGCTGGTGTTCCCGCAACAAATAACGACAACCCCAAGATAGCCCAATCACGAAGACCGTCCAATAGATACACCATCCGATAGTTCCTCCATTGCCCTCCGAACAATAAGCAGGCTGCGGCCAAAGTTGCCATAAAAAACAACCCAAAAACACAACCAATCTCATATCAAATAAAACCTTAATGAGAAGTTGAAAACGAGGATTATTAACAAAACCCCGAACAGAGAAAGAATCAGATCCTGACCCTTTAAGATTTTTGACAGCACTAGAAACAACATTTTTCCCCTCCGTAGAGATGGAGATTCCACCGCCGCCACTATTGCCGCCATCATCTTTTTTCTTATCTTTTTTTTTTTTGTCTTTATCCTCATCAAATTTACCGGAATAATGCTCATACGCCCAATAACCTATACCCACAATCATAAAAGTCCAAAAACACCATGTACCAACAGTTTCTATTGTATCTTCTGGATTCCAACAATAAACCGTAGTTGGATGCAATTGACAAATAAAATAGACTGTCACCAAATAATTAACCAACATTTGGTACCAATAAAATACTCTGCTCCTACACCGACACCAAGTTAAGAAAACGGGTCTATCGCTAAACCTCATTTTTCTGTAAAATAATCAACTTTGTATATTATTAATGAATGACATTTTTTACTAAGCTATAACGATCAAACGAAGATCGCGTCGAATGAAAAGGAACTGTAAGCTGATGCTTTAATGGAATACCCACCAATGCAGCCGCTAACAGAACATAATTGGGCTCACAAAATAAAGGCATGTTCAAAATTAAACGAAAATTAACCAACTTATGCATAAAAACATTTAAAGCTCGTCAATAGAAAACACGAGGTGTAAATACCGGATCACCAACTGATAAAACATGGTGAGGATTAGTAACCACAGCATTCTTTAACACAAAATGTCCATGAGTCAGTAACTGATCTATAAAATACATCGAAGGAAACACATTAGTCATATGTAAAATAAAAATGACCCTACACTCCAATAATTGATAAAGCTTGCGTGACGCCACATATTTCTTAAATTTAAACAGCTCAAAATATTTTTGCTTAAACGCACGAAGATCAAACAAACCGTAAAAAGTTTGTATACGATAAAACTCAAGCATACGAAACTGCTTTTTTGAACGCTTAAAATGATCACCCGATACATGTGGTATACGAAAACCTTCTTCATAATCACCAAAAGCGACTCGCGGATTTCCATAACTCAATTGCAAAATAAAATTTTTTGGATTTTTCAAACGATTTCTAATAAAACCAGTAGCTAAATAAGAACGGAGAGACCTCCACGCTGCGCGCGCACGTCCTGTTCGGGTCAATTGTAAATAAAAGCCAACAGCAGGACGGCTAATTCTGGACGCTGAAAACCCAACCCAAACTGGTGAGGTAATTTCGTTCCCAGACAATCAAGACGAGTCTGCAGTTTTTAAAGAAGAAAATGAAAAATAAGGATAAACCAAAGTAGTTCGGATTTTTGACAATAACATACTATGTGACAAAGCAAATCGAGACAAAACATGTCGCGTTGAAAAATAAACTAAGCGAGACGCTCTTTTATTGGTTTTAGCTGAAATTTTGGACAAATGTTTTATGCTACGTAGGACGGATCGAGAAAACTGGATGTTCTGGCGACCCTTAGGTTTTATGAAGCTAAACCAACGCCATAACGCAGGTAATTTTAAACGCAAGTTTTCGGATAATTGGCGACTCACCTTTTCAAGCAAAGTATTAACAAGGGATAAATGTACACCCCATGCCGTAGGGCCTAAAAATTTTTTATCTATAATAGATAAAAGAGTAAGCATTTTACGATGTTTCGGATGACTGTAATATCTTATCTGTTTTGACAAACGATAGCGCATACGACGTAAACGCGATAAAAGACGCTTTTCCGAACGGCCGTAATACTTATGCCAAGAATAAAGATAACAATTTAAAAGAGTCACCACATCTTGCCAAAGGCTAAAATTACGCCCATACCCGTGCGGCATACGTTTTCTCATTCCAACCTCTACACTGTGACGTAAAAAACGATAACGCGCACTGCCTTTAGGAACAATGTTAATCTCCTTCAGATCACTACGTAAAACAAATGGAAGGCGGAAATATCCACCGGTAAACTTGAAATACGATGGACGAAAAGTAGACGAAAAAAATTCTATACACCAACGGAATAATCAATTGCGCTCCATCTTTCAAAAATTAAGCAATAAAGGAAAAGAGGCTCTGCTTGACCGTTTTTTTTTTACAAAAGAAGAATAACGACCGAAAAAATCAAATAAGCGACGACGTTCATAGTCTATAATAACAAAATTAACAACTTTTCGAGCTACGCACGAGAGGTCCTCAACACGAAGGCGTAAATAAACCGCATGCCTTGTTAGCATGTGTCCTCAGATATCCTTACCGGTCAATCTAATTAATTTATATTTGTTTACCTTTAAATCACGCCGCATTTTAAACTTTTAAAGATACAGTACCAAAAGCACGTCGTGCTAATAATTTTTTTTTTCGACGTAAACGCCGTCGACGCAACGCACGCATTGCCAAGATTTTTTTTAAACGGCGAACACGAGTGTACGCTAATTTATTAAAAAAGCGATTTAAAATCCGGGCAAAAACATCTTTACGTGAAATATACGATTTACCTTTTAACCGACGTAATTTAAAAATATACCGTTTCCATACACGAAGACGGAATACGCGCGACCGTACGAGGTAAGCCTTTAACGCAAAAAGATAGGAAATAGTATTGAAAAAAATTATAGCTTTTTTCGATTTTTCGTTAGCCGGGAACCGATAATTAGCTTCAACCATAAAAAAAATACTGTCGAATAAGGATACCGAAGGGATATGTAAACGAAAGCACTCATGAACTACGAAAGCACTTTCAGAAGGTGAAAAAATAAACATAACATGCGGAATAAAGGGAAAAACCGAACGTCTTTTTTTATATAGTTTACGATTTGTTAAAAGGCCGCGTACAAGGCGTTTGAACGTCATCGAAATACGAGAAAGACTGTGTTTTTTTCAATGAAAATTAAAAAAAAACTTTAAAGAAGGACTAAAAACAACCGACTCATTGACTAAAGCACAAAAGCCTTTTCGTACTAAAACATTAAAAGCAAAACTCAAAGAATTACGTAAAAAAGAATAAGTATAATTCAAATTATGAATATAAACACGGTTCTTCATGCCTAAAAGAAAATTGGAAACACGAAAGTCTCAATGAGAAATATCATAACCGACAAACGAATTGGGCATTAATAATTGTAACAAAGTCAAATTTAAAACAGTTCCTTTATTGAAAAAAATCATTAACCCAATTATTCGAAAAAATAAAAATTCATTTTGAAAAGCATAAACGAGGAAAAATCAATCAATAAAAACAAACTAAAACACAAAATTAAAGATAAAAGAATTAAATTATGGGAAGAAACAACAACCAGGCGGTTTTTAAAATAAAATTTTTGACTTAGCAAGAAAAACATTTCTTTAAAAATATACACAAAAGGACATAAAAGTAACATAGTCGATAAAAGAAATATAGAAATATAAACGAACCTCAAATGACTCGCCAATGAATATAAAAAAAAAAATTTTGGAAAAAAACCTACCAAAGGTGGTAAGCCTAATAATGAGACTAAAAAAAAAACAAAAAAAAATGACATAACTTTATGGTTGCGGAAAACAAAAATAAAATCGTAAAAACTTCGGACCAACGACTGTTGCGTGATTGGGCAACGCAAAACAAATAAACACATAATAAAAACAAGCAAAAATAAATTAGAAACAAACAAATAGTATAGCGAAAAAGACCAAATTTCATACGTAAAATTTCCCAAAAACATATAGACTATACCTGAACTGTATACGGAAAAAAAAGCAATTTGACGTCGCAAACTTAGCTGGCTAAGTAGCTGCACGCTACCAAATACCAACGATAGAAGACCAAAAACAAAAAAAAACCAAGATAACCCTAAAAACGAAACTTTTGACAAAATATAAAACAAAATACCAAACTGACCAATTTTTGAAATAACTGCTAAAAAAGACAAAACAAGTTCATTAACGCCCTCAAAAATGTCGGCAAGCCACCAATGAAAAGGCGCAACACCAAGTTTAATGGAAAAACCAACTAAAAAAAACATAAAACCAATATACACTAACATATCGCTCGAAGCACCTCTTGAAAACACGAGAAAAATCTCATCAAAAGCGATAGAATTTCGCGCGTAAAACATTAAGGATATACCAAATAATAACACACTCGAGGCAAACCCATTTAATATGAAATACTTCCAGGCGGATTCCGTTGCCTTTTTAGAATGAGAATCATAAGCCATTAAATAAAACAAAAGAATAGCCTGAGTGTCAAGAGATAAAAAAAGCATCAAAAAATCGTTTGCCGAAATTAACAAAAACGAAGTGAGTAGCAAACTTAAACAAAGTATTAAAAATTCATTAGGTAAATAGGCCAAATTTTTAGGATTAAATAAATAAAATAAAAAAAGGATTACAAACGTGAACAAAACGAATGTCTTAAACACATAAGAAAAAAAATCAAAACGCAAACCACCTTGATAATAAAAAACCACATTTGTTGGAAGAAGCATAAATAAAAAAACAATGGAGACTAAAAGAACCAATGCCATTAAAAGAGATAACTTCCTTGTATTGTAATAAAACAACTGGTTAGACAATGAGTGATTCACACGAAAGTTTGAAAAATAGCTGAGAAAAATTACAGTAAAAAAAACGAAAAAAACAATAACAATTTCTGGAATAAAACAAAAAAAAATTAAAGATTTCATTAAATTTTTAGTATTAAGTTAAAACATAACATTCAAATTCGATCGAAGAAATAAATGACAAAGCGAAAGAACTTTAGAATTTTTAGACAAGGCGTCGCCTTTATAAGGAGAAAAAACACCGTGGTTTAGCGGCAAATTAGACAATAAAGAAATTTTAGGCCACAAGCCTGAATATTGATAATCAACCACATAAAGGGGAAATTCGTATCATAGAGAACGGACAAGCGAACTAAATGATGATCACACAGGACATCCTCCCATAACGGTTAGCATAGCACGAAAAATTTTTCACGAAGATCGCGCGTGACGAAACTTATCTAAATGAAAAACACGATTAGCCATTTGAACCACACCGCAAATATTTAAAAATAACGCATTCGTTTCAACAAAAGTCGTGGATGGAAGCAATACATCAGCTGTTAGCTCTAAATTCCGATCACCGTGATGACCATGATAGACAGATAAGGCCAAAGGAGCCTTAAATTCAACAGGTTGGCAATTCAAATAGTATTGCAAACTAAACATATTCTCACCTAATATCGTAGAAGATTTTGCTACATTTAAAAATTGGTTATGCAGTACGGAAACAGAAGAGGCATAGGCATTTCGCCCTTCCCAAATAGAAAATTGGTGCAAATTTGAGTTCAAAAACTTTGACGCGGATAACGATGAGGCAGAAAGCATAAGTGGAAATTCAAACAACTGAAACAAGGAAGAAACCCAAGACTTACCACGAACCATTTGGGATCGGGCATAAGCTTCATTACCTGCATGTTTATAAAAATAATTATTAAACGGTGTTGAGCCCGAATATACAACTAATGTGTTACTTTTCAAATAAGAATTACGAAATAAAATATTTAAAACTGGAGATTGATAACGGATATTCAAATTCTCAAAATATAACAGATCAGCAAATTCAATATTAGCAAATCGGCTACTAGGCCAAAAGGAGAAGCAAGCATCATCGCTCTGCGACAATTGATTAGACGAAAAAAACTGAAGAAAATTTCGGACCGAAAAACAAACTTCAAGGCTTTCCGAAGGGCCGAAAAAAACACTAGAAAAGAAAAATGACTTTTTAGTAAATACTAACTGGTCACGAAAAGAAGCCAAGATTTTTTTCAACACACCAAACGTATTGCGTCAACTAAGTGGGACAAAAAAACCCGAAACTTTAACAAAAGGGGACGCAATTCGCTGACGATAAAGACCATCATAAAAAAAACGAATTTTATCAGAAATCCAATCCAAATTTAGCACGCTATTTGTACGGGGTAATATACGAGCAATAGATGTTCCACGAACATCTATACGAATAGAAGAACATAAAGAATCCAAAGGATCTATTGTAAAAACACTACGTAATTCTCAAGGACGTGCAGTAAAAGCATAAGGTTTTGAAGTTGATGCCCCGACAGGACAGAGATCTATAACATTGCCAGAAATTTCAGAAGAAAACAATTTTTGAATATAAAAACCGATTTGCATACTAGAGCCACGACCAGTAAGTCCCAATACTGAGATCCCGGCTACTTCAGTTGCAAAACGCACACAACGTGTACAATGAATACAACGATTCATAATCGTTTTTATCAAGGGACCGCAATTTTTATTTTCGACGGAACGCTTAAAATCATAAAAACGGCCACGATCACCACCAAAAATCATGGATTGGTCTTGCAAATCACATTCACCACCTTGATCACAAATCGGACAATCTAATGGATGATTTGCTAATAAAAATTCTAAGACCCCCTCACGTGACTTCCGGACACGCAGACTATTAGTATAAATCAACATATTATCGGCCAACGGCATCGCACACGAAGCTACAAGCTTTGGACTTTCTTCTTCCTCTATTAAACACATTCGACAATTTCCAGCAATAGATAATTTAGAATAATAACAAAAACGTGGTATTATAACCCCTTTCATGGAACAAACCTGAATTAAATTGAAAAGTGCCCAAGAGTCACTTACATGATATTCATAATCATTTAAACTAAACTGCATTAATATCTAAAAAAGGAAAATGTCAACGAAGCCCATTCTAGCTTATGCAATACAATATTCGGACAAATACCAAGCACAATAGTTAGAACAACACACGGGGCTAAAACCCAAAATTCACGCTCAGACAAATCAGAAAAACGCAAAAGCGCGTGCGTATTGACAGACCCGAAAAATAGTCGATTATATAACCAAACAGAATATATAACCGAAAAGACGATACTTATTAAAACAAAAAATGTACAGAACATATTTTGAAAAATAAAACCGCCCAACACCAGCACTTCACCAACAAAATTGCTCGTACCGGGAAAACTAAAGTTCGAAAGAATTAGTATAAAAAAACATACCGCAAAAATAGGCATAAAATATGCAATACCACCAAAGTAACGAAGCAACCGCGTATGATATCTGTCATACAAAACCCCCACACAAAAAAACAAGCCGCTTGACACAATCCCATGACTCAACATTAGAAAAATACTTCCTAAAATACCCACGGTGCTATAATTAAAAATTCCTAATACAACAAAATTCATATGAGATACAGAAGCGTAGGCTATGATTTTCTTCAAATCAATTTGACGAATAGCTGTTAAAGACGTGTACAACACTGCGAGAGTCGAGATTGCGAAAACAAACGGAGTAAAAAAGTAATTTCCTATAGGTAAGAGCGGTACAACAAAACGTAAAAACCCATAACCTCCCATTTTCAACAACACACCGGCCAAAATAACTGACCCTACAGTAGGTGCTTCAACATGAGCTTCAGGCAACCAAATGTGAAAAGGAAACATCGGAATTTTAATAGAAAAGGCCATGAAAAAACAAACCCATACTAATAACTGACGCTCTGGACTTAATGAACACATATTTAGTAACAAAATATTTGTAGTACCTGTATGTGCATAAATTAACGAAACAGCGGCTAGCATAAAGAAAGATCCTAACAAAGTATAAAAAAAAAACTGTATTGCCGCGTGAATACGTCTTTGACGAGAACCCCATATACCGATAAGAACAAACATAGGGATTAGAATACTTTCAAAACAAACATAGAATAAAAATAAATCAAGGGAACTAAACAAACCGACTAAAAAAAAGTCAATTAATAATAAGACAAAAACAAAGGCCTTAAACTGCGACTTAATACTCGAAAAACTCGATAAAAAGCATAACATTAGCAAGAAATTGGTTAATAAAATAAAAAAAGAGGAAACCGCATCGACACCAAAACTCATACGAAGGCCGTCACCAGCAGAAATATCAAACCACAATAAATTAAAAAAACCATAGGTGGTATTGGAGCCCAAAAGATGAATACTATATAAAAAAGCAATGCCGGACACAACAAGACCAAAATGACGCAATAAAACAATGTCTTCTTGGGGAATTATAAGGCATAAAAGCATACACAAAAGTAAAAAAACCAATAAGTTAGACACAAGCATTACCAAATTCGTAATTAATCCTATATCAATATGATAACTAAAAAACTATTTGAAAAATAACTTTTGTAGATTTTTCAGACGAATCACTAAAAAATTAATAACAAAAAAACGTAATACCATATAAATGTTTTGCGAAAATAAAAAAAGCTTATTAGTAAGAAACAAACCATTTAAAAACCCAGGTAACCAAAAATTCAAAAACAAATCATACAATAAAAAAAACGAAACAAACAATAGAGTATATTGGTACGAATATATCAAGAAATCTAATTGTGGCATCTACCCAAAACTAATTTAAGCTGCTGGTAAAAATTGTCCAACTGAGTTACCTCAGCAATAAACAAAAAAGAATAGGAAAATTCAAACAATATCCACAAAATGTCAATATCAAATAGCGGCTTCAAAACCAAAATGACGATTTGCGGAAAAATGACCTGTCAATAATCTATAAAAACAAACACATAATCAAATAGTTCCCACTATAACATGAAATCCATGAAAGCCCGTCGTCATATAAAAAACCGATCCATAAATACCATCATTTATATGAAACTGTGCCGTACGATATTCAATAAATTGCCAAAAAAGAAAAAGAAAAGCTAATAATATGGTAACAAAAAGAGCAAACAAAGATTCTTCTATACGATTTTGACGAATTAATGCATGGCTCAAAGTAACCGTAAAACCGGAAACAACTAAAATTATTGTATTCGCTAACGGAACACCTAGCGGGTTAATCGATGGAATTCCTACAGGTGGTCACTGACCCCCAATCCAAATACTTGGAGATAAACTAGACGAAAAAAATGCTCAAAAAAAAGCAAAAAAAAACATAACTTCAGAAGCAATAAACAATAGCATACCATAACGGAATCCTTGTTGTACCTTATTCGAATGTACACGAAAAATGACTGCTTCACGAACAATGTCACGACACCATAATATGAATACCGCAACAAGAAAAACAAAACCAAAAAAAAAAATAAAAAAACCAAAAGCGTGTGAGTGCAAGTACATAACAAACCCACAAACAGTTGTAAAAGCAGAAATACCTATCATGGCAGGCCAAACGCTAAACGGCATAAGATAAAAATTGTGTCGCTGCTGATTTTTAAAAAACTGGTGACGAATCGCCAATAGTTTCTTAATAACAACAGGATCATAATCCTTATTCTTCCGGGCAAGCTGGAACCTAGACAAAAGACTCTTTAAATTCATTAAGTTTCAAGTAAAACAGGTTGAAAAAACAAACATAATAAAAAATAAATATCCCCATTAACGAACGAATCCTTTTTAAGGACACTTCGCTTAACAGACCTAGAAGCTGTTACATTTGTAACGAAAAAACCTTAAAAATACCCGAGGACGCGATCTTACAACGAGGCTATCCTCCTGTCCAGGAACGGGATCGAACCGCTGACACATGGTTTTTCAGACCATTGCTCTACCACTGAGCTACCTGAACATAGAGAGTATTCTCGAGGGAAAGGGGACCCCCCAAGGGGAGGGGGAATAGCATACCTACTATTCCCCCTCCCCTTATATACAGACTATTTAATTCAAAAAAACAATTTTAATACAAAAAAAAACCTAAATACAAAATAACGCTACAGACGCTTTAAACGTCGTTGGCGCAATGGAAGACCATGTACACGTGTAGGCGCAAAAATGATACGATCAGGATACAATTTGTTACAATACGTTTTTCACGCTAGCATCTTATTATATGAAGATTTATAAGACCTAATATAAAACATCACACGCGACGCTAAACGATTTTTTTTAACAAACCGCAAACAAACATCAAGCAGCTTTGCAAACGTACCATAATAATGACGTTCTCACCTCTTGCGAAGACCTAACGAACCGGCACTCCGCGATATGAAAACATTGCCACGGGTATCAGTAACAGTTACATAAATGTTGGACCTCGTTAATTTATAAGTAAGAATACAGAATCGATGAACCAAACGACGGCGTAAGTACGGTACAAAAGGCTTACGAACTAACGGGGAATTTTTAAAGACCAAAGATTTTTTAAACAAAGTTTTAAAACGGACAAGTCTGAGCTCAAATAATATACGACGTTGTTGAATAACTTGTCGCCAAATAGACCCAACCGGCAAAACGTCAAGGGATTTTGTAACAAAACGAGAATGCCGAACTTGCTTAAAGCCGCTTAAAAATCTGAATTGGCCTATAAAATGAACATGAAATTTACGAAATTTTTTTATCATGGCAAGTACCATTAATGGTCAATAATTTGCAAACCAAGTTCCGATTAGTGTAAGAAGAAACCAATGGGAAAGACTGCGTCCTCAATAAATACTTCGGAAAGTTAAAAGTGGTGAACTGCGTTTACTAAAATAAGAAAAAATAACTGAAACGACAAACCTATAAAATACCAACCAACGAGACAACTGTTTATTAGGCCGTCCAAGACGTTCTAAACACTTTACGAAACGCAATACAGGGACCAAATAAGGAAAGGGTGAGACGGGAAAACGCTTCCGATAGCGCAAAAAGGACGATTTAATGACAATACGTGTATTTAAAAAATATGTTAAAAAGCCCGACCGATATGACATTTTTTATACAAGTTTCAGAACGGCTTTACGCATTACGATCAGATTTAACCTTTTTTTTACGCAAACCGATTTTAGGGGCTTTGGCGCGTCTGCGTGTGCAAGCATTTGTTTTAGTCCGTTGGCCGTTTACAGGCAAATTAAATAAGTGTTGGAATCCTTTTAAAGAACGTGCTTTAATCTGCAAAGCAATGCCTTGGGTTATTACACTAGAAGATGCTTCTTGCTCAATACTGAAACGATCCAAAAGAGGTGTCGCACGCTTATATATAGTTTTATCTGCAACCACATAAGGCTTGCTCGATAAAGGTAATCGTAAAAAACCTAAAACTTTATACGAACGATAATTATTAACGTGTCTTGATTGTAACAAAGAAAAAAAAGTCATTAAATTTGTTGTTTTTTACCCACCCGAAAGCGCATATATTTAACCCTGTTAGAGAATGCAAGACCTTTTGACTTATAAACAGAAGTTACTTTAACCCGATTAAAAACTGTAAAAAGACTCCTATATTGCCCCACAACCGTTTTAAAATAAATTTTTTTTTTACGACATTTAGCAGCTTGTTGTTTTGGCAATCGAAACAAACAAAAATGGCTATAGCCTAAATCAATAAAAAGTTCATTTTCACGAATAAACATTTTGAGACCTAAACTACCAGTTTTAAGCGAATCCAAGAAACTAGGAAATGCTTGATCATGTAAAAAATATTTAAATCAGGAAGCGAGTTTTCGGGAAGAATGACAAGAAATAGCAATACTTGTATTTAAACCATTCGGCCCAACCGCTGATTTCGAAAAAGACTCATATTTAATATTCGGAACAATAGCAGCACTTACAAGCATTGATTAAAAAATAGTAAATAATAGCTCACCGCCCACATTATAAAAAAAACATTCTTGATCTGTAAGGATACCCCGCGACGTAGATAACAACCAGAATCCTTGAATGTTGTTACCAAAAATTTTCTTCATATTTTTCGGTTTTCGAAAAATACGCTTACCAGGTTTAGAAATACGTAAAATACGGCGTATAGTTGGTTTATTGTCAATAAATCGCAAAGACACAAGAATTTCCGATTGACTCAAAACTTTAAATGTAGTAATATAACCAAGATCTAAAAGTTTTTGCATACACGACAAAATTAAACCGGAATAAGGCAAGATAGTATACGGCTTTTTGGAAAGCACAGCAACAGTAATACGTGAAATAGCCACACTAAGCAAATCATGCATTACCAAATATAAAGCTTTAAAAAAACACCACGCGTTGCGGGCAGCGCAACCCTAATAAAACCAGGGTATTCCGAAGAGGACGCATAAAAGTTAGTAGATAACAAGTCACTTCCCAATAAATCCATAACAGGTATATATCCACTTTCAGGACAAGTATACAAAAAGTGAAAAACTAAAAATCGGCTAGTAACACGTGCTAACCTGGCAGCAGTACAAAAACACATAGAGCCTAACACAGACTCTTCAATAAAACTACGATTAGCATCCGCCAATTGTCGGAGAGGCAATTTAAATTCAACCAGTACTATACGTGGTGTGTACGAAATCATTTATAACGCAACTTCAGATTTAGCAATAATTTTGAAAAATTTTTTACTCCGGATTTCACGAAATATAGGACCGAACAAGCGGGAACCAACAGGTAACAAATATTTATTAACTAAAACCACGGAATTCGAGGAAGCACTGAAAAAAAAGTTACCTCATCGTTTGAAACCATATACAGTACGCACAACCAACGCTGTACATAACTGACCTTCCTTGAGCACACGACTCTTTTTTAATCTTTTCCGAAGAATCACCCTACGAACAGACGCACGAATTAACATTCCAGGAAATGCCCCGAGCCGTTTCGCTTCTTTAGGTGTATGGATACAAAATAAAATACGCGCCCCACTATTGTCTGCTACTTTTAAAATACTCGATATTTGAACCATTACCAACTATCAAAAAACACAGTACGGCAATTGACAGGCAAGCGTCGCTTACACTTATTTATGACATAAAGAGCCTTCTGATTATTTATTTCATTTATAAATAAAATAAAAAAACCTGGACGCATATAAAAAACTTTTTCGCTAGTTGCACCTTTTCCCTTACCCATACGCACACCAATCGCTTTTTTCGTTACAAATTTATTAAGAAAAAAATTAATACGAAAAAAACTCGCTTTTTTTTTACGCTTAAAATGAAATTTAAGAACACGGGATAAAGCTAAAATATGACGCTCGTAAATGAATGAGGGAGAAGAGGCAACAAGTCCACAAAATCCCAAAGAGCGCACGGAGGTATCACTAAAAATACTATGATCAATTGGACGTAAAAATTTAGACCTTCTAATAATATGTTCCTTCATAACTTTAAACAAAAAAAACATGTGGAGAATTTAGCAATTTTGGATTTTTTTTAAAAAATAATCAAACTTTAATACCACAAATACTATTTTTAAGTACGACAGTTGTAAAACCATACGAAACGAATGAAACAACAGCAGAAAACGGAAATTTACCTCGGCTCCGAATAAACGAAGAAGCACGCCCGCGTCTGCTCATCCGGCCATTACACGAAACCTTATAACCCAATAAATTATATCGTAACATACGATTTCAAATAGGAACAATAGTAGACATTATTTTACTGAAATGCGTTTTACGTTTCAACTTATACTTTATAAAAGTTGCCCAAGCATTTGCTGACATAACTTCTTGGGGAATAACAGCAAGAGACACATCAACAGGTACTGAAAGAAGAACATTTAGATCACGACTAATCATCATTTTTAAATAATAAAGTGAATGGAATAAAAAGTAATTGCGAAAAACCAAGTATACAAACCAACGAAAAAACCCAAAAGAAATACGCTCCTTTTGTTTAGTTTGTTTTACAGAAACTACAGCCGGCACAGGCAATACCGGATGTTGGGAAAAACGCCCATTACTTCCTCTATTATCAACAGATCGTCCACCCGTAAGCCAAGGCCGTACATTTCAATCCGCCTGATCTGGCTTCCAGTTCTTTCAAGTACTCATTAGTCAAGGACGTGGATACCTTTCCATATAAGCTTGCTTCCGGTTGCCCATGAATAAAGGGCGGGAATCCTTCTTTACATAATTCGACTTCCGATTACCTCCCAACCAAGGACGTGAATTCTTCTCTGCATAATCCGACTTTCGATTACCCGCCAATCAAGGGCGCGGGTTCTTTTCCACATAGGCCGGCTTTCGATTATCCATTAATCAAGGACGAGAATCCTTTTTTGCATAATCCGACTTCTGGTTGCCCATCAATCAAGGACGCGAGTTCTTTTCCACGTAACCAGATACGTTTTTACCCTGATTAGCCGACGAAAATGAAAAAGGCGCCTTAGGCTTTGGACTAAAAAACGAAATAAAATCGGACTGAGGGCCTTTGCCTTTATTAAATTTTGGGGGAATTTTTGAGCCATAACGGCCCGACGATACTACTTTATTTTTCGAAAATCGAGCAGGCCGTACATCCGAGCTAGCTAATTTTTCCTTAAGAGACAAAAGCAAGTTAGCCACAGTAGACGAATAAAAGAGGATTATAACGTTGAGTGTTCCAGCATGAAACATTAGACGGACATCGCTCTCCAAAGAAAACGTACGAAACCGTTTTAAATTTAAAACCTGAGAAGCATACGTGTGAGCCAATGCAAGCTTAAAATAAACAAAAGAATATAAAAATGGATAACGAACATGTCAAATTTTATCATGAAAAAAAGTTGCGTAAATACGATGGCTTATAGGATTAACAACATGCCCCATTTATTTTTTTTTTGGCATCTTTCGACCAAGCTCTTTTTTACGATGTATAGGCCCTATTTTTTTAGATAAGACAAAGCTATACAATGAAAAAAAAAACAAGAAACGCGAACGCAAATAAAACAACTCATACTTAATCCCATTATACATAAAAAAACCACGCCCACCGAAGCCTGGAAGCAACAAGAGCTTACCAGCTAAGTGGTTTTTGTTATAACATAACAATTTAATTTTTTTTTTTGACATTCTTAGTAAGCCAACCCCACCTACTGACAGAAGGACGTCCCGCACCAGATTTTCCTTCACCACCCCCATGAGGATGGTCCACAGGATTCATGGCGACGCCGCGTACAACCGGACGCCACCCTTTTAATCTAAAAAAACCAGCTTTGTAATGTATCTTTTTATGAAAAAACTTATGCGCCAAACTTCCTAACACAGCAAAGTTATAACGGCCGAATTTCACAAAATTGCCCGATTTTAATTTCAATACTACACCACCCGCTTCTTTCGCCATCACACGACCGTAAGAGCCGAACGCTCTCGAAAATTGCGCACCACCGAGTTTAGACAATTCAATATTATGCACAAACGAGCCCACTGGAATATTGATAAGGGGAACCGCGCAACCATAAGAAGAAGCCGAAGATAGGAACCAACTGTTTCTAATACTCATACCAACCGTTAAAAATGAAGGCGCGGGAATATAACAAACAACGCCGTTTGAAAAACAAACAAAAGCAATCAGCAGCCCCGTACCCGGCTCATACTCAAGTCGAAGAACAATCCCATCAAGATTATAAACATAACGTAAATAGTCGATGTGCCGAGTAACGGAAATAGTACCACCGCCGCGGTGATATACCGAGATACGGCCGCTTGAGCTACGCCCCCCAGACTTGTGCAAACGAGAAGAGAGCGCTTTAAATGATTTTTTTTTCCAAAGAGATAACATTAAGTCGTTTAAACATAAACCACAAACGAAGGGTAATAAATTGGCGGTACAGCTTATAGCGAGAACGGTCATAGCGTTTCGGATTACATGCGATACGGATTAAACGCGATACAGCAAGAGCAGTCATACGACGAGCAAACAAATTGTGATATAAACCCGAACTTATAACCGCTTTTCAACCACTGGACCAGCCTTTGGTATAACGAGAAGAATTCACAAAATTACGTACAAACTGACGACGGCTTGGTCTAATATAAGCAATTGACTTCCTAAAGAAACGACGCCGAAAAGACCAACGGATAAGCCCAAAATCTCGCTCATTTTTAATCAAAAACGGCGACAACCCCTTCGAAGAAAAAGAATGTGAACGCAAGAACCCCCGAGTTAACGCTGACGCAATACGTAAATTCAATCTGCGAAAACGGCGCCCTTGCTTGTTTACCGAAGTCATAACACGCTTACGGTGAAAAACCTTACTGGTAACCAAACGAGTTTGCCTACGTTTTGAGCGAACAGTGCGACGGAAACGACCGGCACGTTTACTTTTTTCACACAATTTTCGAACAGCAATTAAAAAAAGCTTCATACGTTTACTTAATTTAAGTGTTGAAAAATCCAAATCTTTTAGTCGTAAACGCCTTGTTCGTGTACGACTACTCCGCCGCCATAAATTTCGAATATATTTATTAGCTAATAAGTGTGTCTCCGTTCGCAAAGAAACCACTTTGCTTTTTCCAAAAAAACACGCAGACAATTCCGTAAATAACTGCAAGCGTTTAGTCAAGCCTTGACGTTCCCTGCTCGCCTTAAAAATCCAACGAAAACAGTGCTTAAACGAATTGACCGCATAAAGTACATAAGGAGCATAAGAAATTCGAGGACGAAACCGTGAAATACGGAAAGAAACGCGCGGACGATTAGTTTCCAAAATGGAAAACACCAAACGAAGCGGTGAAATCCGGAAATAGCGTTTTAACAGACTAAAAACATGCAACAAGAGGTTAAAAGCGCGCAAGCCAAAACCCTTTTGCAAATTATGATGTAAAAAGCCATTAAATACATATACAGACCGCATTAAGAATCTGAACGCTTAGACAAGGGCGCTCCATATTTGGAACGCTTTTTTGTTCGTGTAATATTTTCTCGTCAACTAAAATCATATTTTCCACGCATGAGGCTAAACCGTACACCAGGAAGATCATTAGCTCGCCCTCCACAAACCATTACGGACGAATATTCTTGCAAATTATGGCCTTGACCCGGAATATACGCCAAAACCTGACGCTTTGTCGATAAACGAACTTTAGCAATTTTACGTTGCGCCGAATTAGGTTTTTTTGGTTTTACAATACGCAACTTAACGCAAGTCCCCTTAAGCTGAGGGTTACCTTGAAGTGCAGCTGTATTATTAGTCGGAACCTTTTTTCTTCGTCAATATCTTAATAATTGGTGAAACGTAGGCATTATTTACTCTAACAAAGGAAAAACGTGACAAATTAAGCAAAGTTAACAACATGGAATATGACGAAACTAATGGTAACAAACACGATTTAACAAACCCTAATGTACAAAAATTAGACCCAACTTGAACAAAAGGAACCAACATCCTGTTGCCTTGCGTAATTGCGACAATAGAAAGACAGTTTGCGATGTCTGACCAACTAAAAGAAGAAGCGCAAAACAACGACGTTTTGGGTGACCCGAACAAACCTTCAAACGAACGAACTTTAGAAAGAGACAGGTTAAATTTTCGTAATAAGTATACCAAAAGTGACGTATTTTTTAGTTTATACGCCGGCATTACAAAATAAAGAGAAAAGCGAGAGGAAGAAGCAGGCAAAAAAAAACGGACAGGTAAAGACTTGGAATTAACAGGGGATGAAAACTGCGATAAATAATACATTAACTAAACGAAGTAAGGTAACCTCTTAGATTTTGGTAATTTAACTTTTGGACAAACATGCTACGAGAAGCAAAGCTGTACAATACTAAAACACGGTACAATAGAAGGGTATTCGAAACGATCTGACTTCGATGCGCCTTCAAAAAAACTGCCGCTGCTAACGGAGCAACCGTAAAGGAAAAAGTATTATTTGAAAAAATATCCACAAAAACACGTAAAACTAAATCTTTATTTAAAAATTGATAATAAGGGAATAATTGATTCATAAAATCAGAAACACTAATACCGTATTGCCCTAAGACAGGAGATAAAAGCGAAGAGATATTCTCAGCACCCAAAGGGACAAGGACCAAAATTTTTTTAATAAACGTTCTTTTTACTGTCAAGTCACAAACGGACATTATAAAATCTCGTTTTTACCATATAAACAAAGAGGACTTGTAGTAAACTTACTACAGGTCCTCTTTGGAAAAAAAACTACGTATACGATTACCAACTGACATATTTCCTGAAAAAGTTCTAAAATTTGGTTATTTTTTTAAAAAATTTTAACCAAAAATGTAGAAACGTATTGCCATATGTTTTATAATAATCAGTAAGGGTTAACAAGCTTAAATGGACAGAAAAGATAGGTGAAGTAACACTGAAAAAAACTAGGGCTTTTTCAAAAGATTTAATCTTGTCTAAAACGATATCAAACAAATAGCCAGACATGCCGGAAAAAAGAACCAAAGACTGCATTTCGATACTAAAAGGATTATACCGATTTTGAGTTAACAACTGAGTCAACATTTGTCCTTTAAATAATAACGCCTTAGTTGCGTCATCCAAATCAGAACTAAATTGAGAAAAGCCTAAAATTTCACGGTACTGTGCTAACTCTAATTTTAACGAACCAGCAATTTTTTTCATACAAAGCAACTGAGCAGCAGAACCAACGCGGCTAACAGATAAACCAATATTAATAGCCGGTTTAATACCGTTATAAAACAAATTAGTTTCTAGGAAAATTTGACCATCCGTAATCGAAATTACATTTGTTGGAATATAAGCAGAAACATCACCAGCCTGTGTTTCCACAATAGGTAGAGCGGTTAAAGAACCGCCAGAAAGCAATTTTGCTGAGCGTTCTAACAAACGTGAATGTAAATAAAACACGTCTCCTGGATATGCTTCACGGCCAGGAGGTCGACGTAATAACAACGACATTTGACGATAAGCCACGGCTTGTTTGCTTAAATCATCATAAATAATCAATGCATGTTCTTTATAATCGCGGAAATATTCACCGACTGCACAACCAGCATAAGGAGCCAAAAATTGTAACGGTGCCGCATCAGAAGCGGTAGCTGCCACAATAATAGTATAGTATAATGCATTAGATCTTGTCAATAAATCAACAAGTTGGGAAACAGAAGAACGCTTTTGACCGATAGCAACATAAATGCAATATAAAAAATTTTCAAAGCGTTTTGTATCATTTTCATACTTTTGATTTAATATAGCATCGATACAAATAGCGGTTTTACCAGTTTGTCGATCACCAATCACTAGCTCACGCTGACCACGGCCTATTGGAATTAGGCTATCAACAGCCTTAATTCCTGTTATCATAGGTTCATGTACCGATTTACGCGAGACGATACCAGGGGCTTTAATTTCAACAGGCTTAAAAAGAAATTCTTCTTCAGGTAACTTTATAGTTTCACTAACATCAATAAATTCTCCTAAGGAGTTAATAACACGACCAAATAAATGAGGGCCAACACCAATTTTAAGGATAGAAGCGGACCCCATCACCTTATCGCCAGGCTTAACACTACGATCAGAACCGAATAAAACAGCACCAATATTTTTTTGGTTTAGATTCAAAGCCATACCCTTTAGCATGGACTTGGTATCTTTATTATAAAAAAATAAAAGCTCGCCGACTTTAGCGCGCTTTAAACCATTTACGGTAATAACACCATCAATCACAGTACTAACCACACCAGTAAATAGTTCACTGAACTTCGATTGTTTTTGAGGAGATAAAACTTTATTCAACTTAACTGATTTTAACATTGAATAAATAAAAAGTTCAAGCAGTATTCGGTATATAAAGAAACTCAGAATACTTCAATTTCAATATACCGATCAATATAACAACTAAATAAAGGGAATAGGAAAAGCCATCATAATAGCTAACAAACCAATAGCTTCTGTTAGCGCAAAACCTGAAATAGCGTAACCAAACAACTCCTTTTGTAGTTTCGAATTGCGTACAAACGACAACAAAAGGCTACCAAAAACAACACCGACTCCCACACCAGCGCCAATAAGGCCGCTCGTGGCAAGTCCCGAACCCACCATCTTTGCAGATTTTAAAAAAATTTCGTTACAAAATAACATAACAACACAACAATCTCATCGATAAAACTACAAACCTCAGAAAACCAAAATGAAATTTGTCGCGAAATTACAAAAATTCGAAAAAAAAAATGAATACCGAATAGTGATGCTAGATAAACAAAAAAAACCACAAAGTGGTAAAACCAAAGAAATATTTGGGACATACAACGTGAAAACGAAAAAAACAATTATCCATATAAACAAATTACTTTTTTGGCTACCAAAAGGCGTAATGCTAACTAACAGAATCGAAAAATTATTATTCAATAAATACAACCTGCTAAAAATTAACTAATGCTTGGACATTACTATACACTAAAATATATGCTTTGCAAACAAGACGAACTAAAACAGTGTACGTTCCACGGTATTTGTATAAACAAGCGTAGAAAATACTTAAAACTTGTGAATAAAATAAAACGTGAAATAATAGTGCTTCGATTACAGTCTGGTCATCCCACAATTATATCGATGCGTCATTTAAAAAAAAAACACGAAAAAATTAAAAAAATTTTTTGAAAAAAAACGAAATCTATAAACTAGCCGTCATCGGAATTGAACCGATACTCCAAAGGAAATGAGTTTTGAGCCCACCGCGTCTACCTATTCCGCCAGACGGAAAAATTAACTGGACACAATCAGAATCGAACTGATATCTTATGTATGCAAAACATACGTTCTACCATTAAACTATGCATCCACATAGTCCCAATTGGAATTGAACCAATAACTCCTCGTTATGAGCGAGTAATTATACCATTTAACTATGGGACAAAACAACACCTAAATCTTAACTAATCTCCAGTCTTAGTATCAACCAAAAAACAAAAAAGAAAAAAAACAAAGAGAAGGAGAATTATATCATCAAAAGTTGCAAACACGACCAAGTACAAAACAACTAATGATGCAACAAACAAGGTAACAAAAACATAAGAAAAGAAATGAGTATTCCAGCCCAAACCTACTTTTTTTGATCACGCACGAAGAGTATTAACAATACCAAAAGGACCAAAAAATTCAATAAACCCCCGATCGATCGACTTAAAGGTAATATGATGTGACGCGAATAAAACAACTTTAGACAACCACCGATAGAGAGCATGATCTTCGGCTAAAACAAAAGATACAAATTTATAAAAACGTTTTTGATTGCCTAAAACCAAAAAGTATGCAAGCAAATCTGACGTACCAGCCACACCGGGAAGCGCAAAAAGCAAGGTATATATAACAAAACAAACTATAAATCCTAAAAAAATTGAAGGGAAGAAATAAGCTACACCTAAACCCGAAAAAAAGACACACATCACTACAAACATAGAGCAGGAAACTCAATCATTTTTAAAAAAACGGTTGTATACCCAACATAAACAATAAAAAATAAACAACACAGGACTTAAAAATAACTTATTTACGTATCAACAAAGGACTTTGTACGAAGAATACAACAAACTCCTCGACTGCAAAGTATTTGAATAAAACACATAAAGAACAAAAATAAAAAACAAAGCTAAAAAAAATGTAAACAATTTCAAAAAAAAGGTAGGCCAACTAGCTATTCCAGAGGCAAAAAGCAATTCGCGAAAGGCTGCGTTAGATACTACCGGAGATGGTAAACTTGATTGCCAATTCGTCAAACCTAAGCCTACGTACATGTCTTTAAAAAAATAGCCAGCAAAGATACTCAAAAAAGACAGAACGACCAAAGGAAGAAACATAAACAAAGAAGGCTCATGTACATTTAAAAGGTTTGATTTGAACCCATTATACGTAAATGGAAAAACGATAAATAATAACCGAAAAGAATAAACAACACTTAACACAAGTATAATATTAAAAACAAAAAACATGTATTTATAATAAAAAAAGACAAAAGCACCGTTGCCCGCAAACCAAATATCAACGGAATCGAGAAATGCGAAACTATAATAATTGCTAAAAATAATCTCCCATATTAAATCCTTAGAAAAATATCCTGATAAAAACGGAAAGCCAATCAAAGACAACGAACCGACAAAGAAAGACATATAAGTTAAAGGCATAAGGGCCACCAAACCACCCATTTTACGTGAATCTTGTTCATCCGCCACGGCATGAATAATGGAACCAGCTCCCAAAAACAAAAGCGCTTTAAAAAAAGCATGATTAAGCAAATGAAAAAGGGCAGCATTGTACTGCGAAAAACCACAGATTAATAACATAATACCCAAATGACTACAAGTAGAATATGCAATAATTTTTTTCACATCGGTTTGCATCACCGCCGAAATACCGGCGAAAAGAGTCGTAGCAGAACCAACAAGGGTGACAAAAAATAAAACAACAGGGGCATGCTCAAACAAGATTGAAAAACGAATTAAAACAAACACACCCGCAGTCACCATAGTAGCAGCATGTAATAAAGCAGAAACAGGTGTCGGTCCTTCCATTGCGTCTGGTAACCACATATGCAACCCTAATTGTGCAGACTTACCCATAGTACCAAGAAAAATACACGAAGCAATAAGAGGAAGAACGCCTATTTCGTATCCGAATATATTGAAACAAGTTGATTCATATAAGTGACAGGTAGCAAAGATAGTACCGAAATTTGTGCTTTTAAATACGAAAAGCATAAGAAGAATACCAAAATACAGACCAAAATCACCAATACGATTTACCACAATGGCCTTAATAGCAGACTTATTGGCTTCGGAACGACTGTACCAAAAATTTATCAACAAGTAAGAGGCGAGGCCAACACCTTCCCAGCCCAGAAAAAGTTGAAGACCGTTATTAGCGGTAGCCATGACCAACATAAAAAAAGTAAAGAGTGACAAGCTAAAAATAAAACGAATTATATGAGGGTCTTCCGACATATATTCCAAAGAATAAAGATGTACGAGAAAAGAAATAAACAACACAATGCACAATAAGGTCACACTCACACTGTCAAATAATAAAGACCAAGTAACCTTAAAAAAGGAAGCCTGAATTCACGTGCCTAAAGGAACAATACAAACTGTTTTTAATATAATGACTTCATAAAAAATCAAAAAGGAAGAAGAAAGAGATAAAAACAACGATAAAAGTACAAAACGAAACAAAATATTTTTTGGCAAAAGACGTCCAAAAAGAACTAAAAAAAAAATATTAAACAAACATCCAAAAATAGAAATTAAATACATTGTACTACGTGATGATGTAAGTAATTAAGCTGCTGCTCAAAAATTTCTTGTCGTTTTACGTACAAATTACGATTAACTAATAAAGAAATAACACCTACAATAACAATAAAAAATAAAAAACCCAAAACCACAAGGTGGACGAAAAGATAGTTATACAAAAACAACGCAATAAGCTTAATATCGGACACTGGAACTAATGACGAAGAAAGTGGCTCTACAAAATATACCGGATACGACCAACCCAATAACCCAGATTCGTAAAGAAAAAACATATCAGTAAAAAGAAAATGACTTGTATAGTCACAATAATCCTCCAACGCATCGGGAAGCCCATAAGACAAATAAGTAAAGTACTCGACAGGCGGAAATGACAAATCAAAAATTGGACGAATGGAATAACAAAAATCATAGTAAAAAGTTACAGAATCAACCATTGTAAGTTATAATTTATAAGTTTTTTTCATATTTATGAAATTTTTTTTCATTGGACACGTTCTAATGCGGAAGGGAAGTACACGGAAAAAAGACCCCGAATTCGATAGAAAACAATCAAAAGGGATATACCCACAGAAGCTTCTGCCCCCGCAAAAGCAATAATAAACAAAGCAAAAATATAACCTAAAACGCTATGGTTTAGGTAAGAAAAGTAAATAAACAATAAAGCCAACATAATTAACTGAAATTCCAACAAAATTAGAATAAGAAAAGGATTTTTCTCATTTAAAAAAAAAAACAAGAAAGATGAAAAATATAATAACAAAAGACTTAAAAAATAATAATCAATAAACAAAACCATCAACTACGCCTTTTTAAAAGCAAATTTTGTATCTAATGAAACTAAAATATTAACAAACACCAAAAAATAAAAAAAATAAAAAAGAGTCAAGAACTGACTTAATTGAAAAAATGGAAACTCTATAGGAGTTCCACCAAGCCATCCCAACAAAATCGAAAAAACGATAAAATACCAATAAAACACCTTGTTAAGATTGCGAAACATGTTACACTTTAATACAAAATTAATGATAAACGGCAAAGCTGCAAGAACCGACAACGCAAAAGCCAATACTAAAATACCTTGCAACTTATTTGGAATAGAACGTAATATAGCATAAAAAAATAAAAAATACCATTCAGGAACGATATGTGAGGGCGTTACCAAAGGATTAGCTAAAATATAATTGTCCGGATGACCCAAATAATTTGGATAGAAAAAAACAAAAATAAAAAAAATAATCAAAAATACATAAAAGCCAAAAAAATCCTTAACAACAAAATAAGGACTAAAAGGAATTTTATCCTTCGATAAATACAAGCCAACGGGATTGGAAGAACCGCGATCGTGTAAAACAACGACATGCAACACAACGAATAATAAAATTATAAAAGGCAACAAATAATGAAAGCTGAAAAAACGGTTAAGCATCACATAGCTCACCGAATAGGCGCCCCACAAAAGAACTAATATATCATTACCTATAACGGGAATAGCAGAAAACAAGCTTGTAATAACAGTCGCCGCCCAAAAACTCATTTGACCTCAAGGAAGAACATACCCTACAAACGCAGTAATAATCATCAACAATAAAATAATAACACCTAATAATCAAAGTAACTCACGTGGCTTTAAATACGACTGATAATAAATATTTCTAAAAATATGAATATAAACAACTAAAAAAAAAAACGATGCACCATTTGCATGGCAATAACGTAATAACCATCCCCAATTAATATCACGCATAATATGCTCAACACTATAAAATGCATTATCAGAGAAAGGAACATAATACATAGCTAAAAAAATACCAGTCACAATCTGGATTACCAAGCACAGTCCCGCCAAAACTCCATAATTCCACCAATAACTAATGTTCAGATAAACCGGATAAAGTAACAATGTGTTATAAACAAAGAGCAACAGGGAATTATTGAGGAGGAACCGCACTTAGTGCAGGTTAAACGAATCGTTCAAATAAATTAACAACAAAGTCAGAAAGACGTATGCTTGAATAAAGACTATGCTAAATTCTAGAACAAAAATTAAAAAGAGAATTGTAAACGAGACCAAGAACAAAAAAAAAAACTTATTTTTAAACATAAAAAAATTAAACGAAAGCAAAATATGCATCGAAATATGTCCTGCCATCATATTAGCAAAAAGCCGAAGAGATAAACTAAAAGGCCTAATTAAGTACGAAATTATTTCTAAAATAACAAGAAAAGGAACAAGAACCTTAGGAACATTTTGAGGAACGAACAATTGCAAAAATTTTAACTCAAAATTAACAAATCCTAATAAAAATATACCCAAAAAAGTTGAAAAACTAACTCCAAAAGTTTGTATAAAATGGCTGGTAATAGTAAAACTATAAGGAAAAATACCCAAAAAGTTAGAAAAAAGAACAAAAATAAAACAAATAAAGAAATAGAAAAAAAATTTTTTTGCTCGCAAATTATTTAGTTGATTATTAAACAAATTCAATACGAAAAAATAAAAAATATAAAGAAAATTGTAAAAATTGGAAACTCGCGTCGAGAACAACAACGGAAAGAAAAAAAAAGAAAAAAACAAAAACCACAGCAAACCAAAAAAAACTGTTAAATTTGTTACAAAAATACTGAATATACTATCACAACAACACTTAAATATCACATTTATCTGAAACTGTTCTAATGGGTTATTCACAAACTTAACGATCGACTTCACCGAAAACAATATCTTGAGTCCCTATAATTGTCACAACATCAGCTACCATATGGTTATGTGCCATAAAATCCAAACCTTGTAAATGAAAAAACCCCGGAGCACGAATTTTGCACCTATACGGACGATTAGTACCGTCAGAGTAAAGAAAAACACCGAATTCTCCCTTAGGGGCTTCCACAGACACATACCCTGAATTTTCAGGCACACTAAACGATTCACTATAATACTTAAAATGGTGGATTAAAGATTCCATAGAAAATTTCATAAACGAACGAAAAGGGGGGACCAGCTTATTATCGGCAAGTTTATATAACCCCTCAGGTATCGAATTCAGACATTGTTGAATAATCGACAAACTTTCGCGCATCTCAAAAACACGCAACAAATAGCGGGTATAACAATCTCCTTTCACACCCACGGGAACATTAAACTCAAGGTCTTTATAAATGTCATAGGTGTTATGTTTTCGCAAATCCCAAGCAACCCCCGAACCGCGTAACATAACACCAGTAAATCCCCAGTTTAATGCATCTTCCTTCGAAACCACACCAACACCTACAAGGCGTTGTTTTCAAATCCTATTATTGGTTAACAATTCTTCAATTTCATCAAGACGATAACTAAACTTCGTAATAAAATTATAAATATCTTGCAGCAAACCTAAAGGCAAATCATAAGAAACGCCACCCGGCCGGATATAAAACGCATGCATCCGCGCCCCAGAAACTCTTTCATAGAATTCCATTAATTTCTCACGTTCTTCAAATCCCCACAAAAAAGGAGTAAGCGCACCCACATCTAAAGCGTGTGTTGTTAGAGCAAGCAAATGGTTCAGAAGACGTGTGAGCTCACCGAACATAACACGTATATACTGTGCCCGAAGCGGCACCTGAACATTAAGTAATTGCTCTACAGCTAAAGAGTATGCATATTCCTGCGCCATCATCGAGACATAATCCAACCTGTCAAAATAAGGGAGCGCCTGGATGTAACTCTTATACTCAATTAATTTTTCAGTTCCACGATGCAAAAGACCTATATGAGGATCTGCTTTTTTAACTAACTCACCATCCAACTCGAGAACCAGACGTAAAACACCATGGGCGGCAGGATGCTGCGGCCCGAAATTCATCGAAAAATACTGTATTTTCTTTCACTCGGATACGTGCATTATTAAATTAAATTTTTACAGATTCCCACGGACTTAAAAAGTTAAAATATCGAAAATTTTGAGCCAATTCAATCGGTTCATATACAATATGCATACGCTCATCATCATAACGTAACTCTATATAACCAGTCAATGGAAAATTCTTCCTTAGGGGATAACCGTCAAAACCGTAATCGGTTAAAATCCGTCTCAAATCAGGATGGCCGTGAAAAAAAATACCAAACATATCCCATACCTCTCGTTCCAGTCACAAAGAATTTTTAAAAAGAAACGATAAAGACGAAAACGACGAACTTTCACAGATAAAACTACGAACATAAAGACGGTATTTATATTTCGTACTGGAAAAAATATAGAAAAGACCGAACCTTTTTCGATGACCTATAAAATCAACCGGACAAAGATCAATTAGTTGGTCAATGCCAATAGTAGCGTGTTTACGTAAAAACAAAACCAAGGGGACAAACGCCTCTGAGGAAGTATCAATCCAAATACCAGAAGGATCTGTTTTTTTAGTTGTAATCAAATTAACAAATTTGGGAACACTTTTTAATAATAATTGCACAAATAGCTGTAAACGTAATTCCATTCCCTATTCCCATAAAAGAGCACCTTTAAACCATTCGTAGAAAAATGCAACGAACAGCAGGCCAATAAATACAAAAATCACGAAATAACTAAATAGACCCATTTCCAAAAATGCAACGGACCATGGAAACAGAAACATGATTTCAAGATCAAAAATGAGAAACAAAATGCCGACCAAATAATAACGAACATCGAATTTAACTCGTGTATCTTCAAATGGCTGAAAACCGCATTCATATGCCGAAATTTTTTCAATATCTTCTTGTTGGAAAATAATAAAAAACGAAGCGAAAAATAGAATCACAGAAAGCACTAAAAAAAAAAAAATAAAATACGCGATTTTAGTAAATTCCAAATTATGGTAAAATAAAACAACTGTAGACTCTGTACTCAAAAAAAAAGGCATGTAGTTAAAAACTTAAAAGAAAATATACAGACTTATGTGTTGGAGAGACAAAAGACGCCCCCGTCTTTTTCGATGCTGGCCGTAAGGAAGTAGTTAAAAAAAAAGCTCTTGATACAAGGCACACGCCCGCAGTTGCAACCAACAGTGAAAAGAGAACAACAGCACGATATAATAAAGTATAATATGAGGAAATCCCCACAACAAGTTGGTTTGTATAAGAGGAGGACAAAAACAAAGATTGGGGAAATAACACCAGAAGATTTAAATATACAGTTCCATATACATAGGCATATAGGTATTTAAATTTGTATAATAACGCAAGTATACGAACTCTTACAGCTTCTAGTATTAAATCAAATACGGTGGTCGATAATACACAGGTTAGAAGAACAAACAAAATAATAGAGAAGTTTTCTTCTATAAATATGAGAAATGGAGAAAATAAAAGGAGAATAGTATAGATTTGTAAATTAAACTTAGATGTAGTTGTCATTCATAAAAAAAATTATAAT